AGTAAAATGCCTGATTAAAGGGTTATCGTGATAGGATAAATAATGTAATTCTTATTACTTTTACTACATTTAACAGAATCAAACTGTAATCCTAAAATATCAAAAATTTTTGTGCACCTTACACCAAAATGTATAGAAAAGTAAGCTAAGTTTAAGCTAATGGGTTCATACCCCATTTATAGAGTCAATCTCTCTTTTCTAATGCCCAATAATTCAACTAAAATCCTCTTTTTAATAACATTAATTAGAGGTGTATTAATTTCACTTTGTGCTAATTCATGGTTAGGAGCATGAATAGGTCTAGAAATTAATTTACTCTCCTTCATTCCTCTTCTAGCTTCCAACAAAAACATACTATCTACTGAAGCCGCTCTTAAATACTTCCTTATCCAAGCTATTGCATCATCAACTCTTCTGTTCTTAATCTTACTAAAAACTAATTTTCATGAAATATTCTATTTTACAAAAACACCTGATTGAAATAATATCATTATAATTCCTCTCCTCATAAAAATTGCATCAGCACCTTTTCACTGATGACTACCATCCGTAGTTGAAGGATTGTCTTGAATAAATTGTTTTATTATCTTATCTATTCAAAAAATTGCTCCTCTTACATTAATATCTTATCTTCTTTCTAATAATACTTTTATTCAATTCATAATTATTTCCTCTGCTTTAATTGGAGGTATCGGAGGATTTAATCAAACTTCCTTACGAAAAATCTTAGCATTTTCATCTATTAATCACATTGGATGAATATTATCTACGATAATCATAGGAACTAATTTATGACTAATATATTTTCTTATTTACACAATCAATATTATTGTTGTAATTAGATTAACCTCCGCCACAAATATCTCTTTTATTGCTCAAACCTTTAATTCAATAAACCACAAAAAAATAATAAAATTTGCTCTATTCATTTCGCTTTTATCTTTAGGGGGATTACCTCCTTTTCTAGGATTTTTCCCAAAATGAATTACTATTCAATTCATAACACAAAACCTTATAATCCTAACAGTTCTTATTTTAATCTTAACATCTCTACTCACTTTGTACTACTACATACGAATTATATACACAACCCTAATAATCACCAACACTGAAATAATTTGAACAACATTATCTTATCCAAAAAATCAATATTCTACTCTTTTAACAATTTCCATATCTACAATCATATTTGGAATCTTAGTATGTACTTTCATAATTTCCATATACTAAGACTTTAAGTTAAATAAACTAATATCCTTCAAAGCTATAAATAAAGAGTACTCTTTAAGTCTTAGTACTAATTTACACCTTTAGAATTGCATTCTAATATCATGCTATGAATATAAGACCTCCTGGTAAAAAGGAATTAACATCCTCTTAATAGATTTACAATCTATCACCTAACCTCAGCCATTTTACCTTGCAACGATGGCTATTCTCAACAAATCATAAAGATATTGGTACCTTGTATTTTATTTTCGGAGCTTGAGCTGGTATACTAGGGACTTCCTTGAGTATTTTAATTCGAACTGAATTAGGTCAACCTGGCTCATTAATTGGAGATGATCAAATCTACAATGTTATTGTTACAGCTCATGCATTTATTATAATTTTCTTTATAGTTATACCTATTATAATTGGAGGGTTTGGAAATTGATTAGTACCTTTAATGTTAGGGGCCCCTGATATAGCATTCCCACGAATAAACAATATAAGTTTTTGGCTTCTCCCACCCTCTATTATACTTCTGCTTATTAGTAGTATGGTAGAAAGAGGAGCCGGAACAGGGTGAACTGTTTATCCCCCTCTATCTTCTAGTATTGCTCACGCCGGTCCAGCCGTAGATTTAACAATTTTTTCCCTTCATCTAGCTGGGGCATCTAGTATTATAGGAGCTGTCAACTTCATTACAACTATAATTAACATAAAACCCTTATACATAAATCAAACACAACTACCTTTATTTGTTTGATCAGTAGGAATTACAGCCTTACTTCTACTTTTATCCTTACCAGTACTAGCTGGTGCAATTACTATACTTTTAACTGATCGTAACTTAAATACATCTTTTTTTGACCCAGCGGGAGGGGGAGACCCTATTTTATATCAACACCTATTCTGATTTTTTGGGCATCCAGAAGTTTATATTTTAATTCTTCCAGGGTTTGGGATAATTTCTCATGTTATTTCTCATGAAAGTGGAAAAAAGGAAGCTTTTGGAACTTACGGAATAATTTGAGCTATGTCAGCTATTGGATTCCTAGGTTTTGTAGTTTGAGCTCATCATATATTTACTGTAGGTATAGATGTAGATACTCGAGCTTATTTTACAGGAGCTACAATAATTATTGCTGTTCCTACTGGAATTAAAATTTTCAGATGACTAGCAACTATATATGGTTCTAAGGTAATTTATAGCCCTGCCTCACTATGAGCATTAGGTTTTATTTTCTTATTTACAGTAGGAGGGTTAACAGGAGTAATTTTATCTAACTCCGCTATTGATATTATTCTTCATGACACTTATTATGTTGTAGCTCATTTCCACTATGTATTATCCATAGGAGCAGTATTTGCTATCATAGCAGGATTTGTACACTGATATCCTTTATTTACAGGATTAAGTTTAAATTCAAGATGATTAAAAAGTCAATTCTTTACTATATTTGTAGGGGTAAACTTGACTTTTTTCCCTCAACACTTCTTAGGTCTAGCAGGAATACCTCGACGATACTCCGATTATCCAGATGCTTATACCTCTTGAAATATTATTTCAACAATAGGTTCAATAATCTCATTCATCGCAGTAATCATATTTATTTTTATTATCTGAGAAAGTATAATTAGAAACCGAACAGTCCTATTTGCTTCACAAATAAATAGTTCTGTAGAATGAGCTCACAATTACCCTCCTGCTGAACATACATACAATGAATTAATATTAATTACTAAGTAAATACTCTAATATGGCAGATTAGTGCAATGGATTTAAGCTCCATAAATAAAGTTTACACTTTTTTTAGAACCAATGGCAACATTTGCAAGTTTAGGTTTACAAGATAGAGCTTCTCCTTTAATAGAACAATTAATATATTTCCATGACCATTCAATATTTATTATTACAATGATTGTTACATCAGTAGGTTATATAATTTTATCTCTTATATCTAATAAATATATAGATCGCCATGTTATAGATGGTCAATATTTAGAAATTATCTGAACAATTTTACCAGCTGTAGTATTAATTTTTATTGCTGTACCATCAATTCGAATTTTATATTTAATTGATGAAAATACCGCTCCTATTTTAACTTTAAAAACAGTCGGTCATCAATGATATTGAAGTTATGAATATTCCGATTTTATGGATGTTGAATTTGATTCATATATAATTCCTCAAAATGAAATAGATAACTTCAACATTCGCCTCCTTGAAGTTGATAACCGAACAACTTTACCAATAAATACACTTACTCGAATTCTAATTACATCAGAAGATGTACTTCACTCCTGAACTATCCCTAGAGTGGGAGTAAAAGCTGATGCTACCCCAGGACGTTTAAACCAAGCAACCTTTTGATTTGGTCGACCTGGAATTTTTTATGGTCAATGTTCAGAAATTTGTGGAGCAAATCACAGATTTATACCTATTGTAATTGAAAGAACTTCAACAGCAGATTTCCTTAATTGAATCTCCCGTGTATCTGAATCATCAGATGACTGAAAAGCAAGTAATGGTCTCTTAAACCAGGGTATAGTAATTTAGCAATTACTTCTGATGATAAGAAGTTAGTTAAATTATAACTTTAGTATGTCATACTAATATTATTAGAATATCTAATACTTCTTTATTCCACAAATAATACCTTTAAATTGATTAATATTATTCACCTTCTTTGGTGTTATACTCCTTATATTTAACGTAATAAATTATTATTCACCTTACAAATTACCATCAACATCTACCTCTATCAAAACATTAACAAAGTCTATATCCTGAAAATGATAACAAATTTATTTTCTGTTTTTGACCCCTCTTCCAACATTTTAAATCTATCTATTAATTGATTAAGAACTTTTATTGGATTAATATTAATTCCAACATCTATTTGATTAATCCCATCACGGAATACTTTAATATGAAATACTATTACACTAAAATTACACGAAGAATTTAAACTATTAATTGGAAAGAAAAAAATTAGAAAAGGTTCAACCTTTATTTTCATTTCATTATTCTCAATTATTCTTTATAATAATTTTATAGGACTATTTCCTTATGTATTTACAAGAACTAGTCATATAGTAATAACTTTATCTTTAGCTTTACCTTTATGATTAAGATTTATATTATATGGTTGAATTAATAATACTAAACACATATTTGCTCACTTAGTTCCTCAAGGAACTCCTGGAGCTTTAATACCATTTATGGTGTGTATTGAAACTATTAGTAACATTATTCGTCCTGGAACCCTAGCTATTCGGTTAGCAGCCAACATAATTGCTGGTCATTTATTAATAACTCTATTAGGTAATACAGGAAGATCTATAATAATATATTTATTACCTGTATTAATCATTACACAAATTCTATTACTAACCCTTGAATCTGCTGTTGCAATTATTCAATCTTATGTTTTTGCAGTATTAAGCACTTTATATTCTAGAGAAGTTAACTAAGTTAATTAATGTCAATACATACAAATCACCCTTATCACCTTGTTACATACAGCCCATGACCTATTGTTGCAGCTCTAAGAATTATAGTAGGAATAGTAGGATTCATTAAATTTTCATATGAATTTAACGAAAAATTAATACTTATTGGAACTCTAATTTTAGCTTTAACAACTATTCAATGATGACGAGATGTTGTACGGGAAAGTACTTATCAAGGATGTCACACCAAAGAAGTAATAACAGGTTTACGATGAGGAATAATTTTATTCATTGTTTCAGAAGTTTTCTTTTTCGTCTCCTTCTTTTGAACATTTTATCATAGAAGTTTAGCCCCTGCTATTGATTTAGGTTCCTCTTGACCTCCTATAGGTATCATCCCCTTTAATGCATTACAAGTACCCTTACTAAATACTACAGTTCTTCTTGCATCTGGTATTACCATTACATGAAGACATCATGGATTATTAGAAAATAATTATAACCAAGCAGTTCAAGGCCTCATTTTTACTATTTTATTAGGGCTTTATTTCACAGTTCTTCAATTATATGAATATTATGAAGCACCTTTCACTATTGCAGACTCAGTATTTGGTTCAAGTTTCTTTGTTGCTACTGGTTTCCACGGTTTACATGTAATTATCGGAACAACTTTTCTTATCACCTGTTTATCTCGAATACTTTTTATACATTTTACTTCTAACCACCACTTTGGTTTTGAAGCAGCAGCTTGATATTGACATTTTGTAGATGTAGTTTGATTATTTTTATATGTTTCAATTTATTGATGAGGTAGATATTTATTTAATATAAAAAGTATATTTGATTTCCAATCAAAAAGTCTAAAAGTTAGAATAAATAATTCATCTTTTATTTATTATATCAATAGTTGTATTATTAATTTCAAGTATTGTTATAATCCTAACAAACCTTCTTTCAAAAAAAAATATTGAAGATCGAGAAAAAAGCTCCCCTTTTGAGTGTGGTTTTGACCCTATATCATCTTCGCGTTTACCTTTCTCCTTACGATTTTTTCTCATCGCAATCATCTTTTTAATTTTTGATGTAGAAATTGCTCTTATTCTACCAATAACTATTATTCCTTTTAATTCAAGAATTACAATTTGATCTACCACTAGAATTTTATTTCTTTTTATCCTCACTGTAGGCTTGTACCATGAATGAAACCAAGGATCCCTTGAATGAGCCTCGTAATATAAATAGGGTTGTAGTTAAATATAACATTTGATTTGCACTCAAAAAGTATTGAATTATCAATCTACCTTATCTTAAGTAAGAAGCAAATTAATTGTAATCAGTTTCGACCTGATAGGAAGATATAGTATATCCTTATTTTATTAGTGATTTTAAGTAAAATAATTAATTGAAACCAAAAAGAGGTATATCACTGTTAATGATAGAATTGAATAATACTATTCCAATTAAGAAGATGTGTTGACCGAATAAAAGCTGCTAACTTATTATTCAAGTGGTTTAAATCCATTTACATCTTAATTTATATAGTTTAAACATAAAACATTACATTTTCATTGTAAAAATAAAATTATTATTTTTATAAATATTTTATTCAAAGATAATAATTATCTCAATAACAGCTTCAGTGTTATACTCTAATATAAGATATTTGAATAAAGAATATATATAATTATTAATAAAGCAATCAAAAAAATTACCATATAAGTTTTTAAATCATTTATTTGAAATCATTGATTAATTCCTCCAAATTTCATTAAAATATAATATATATTTTGAGCTCCAAAATATTCACTTCAACCTAAATCAACCATTTTAATAGAATTTAAACCAGTATTTAAAGGTACTTTTCTCACCCCTTTAGTAAAAATTAAAGGTATAAATCATATTGAGCCTGAAAAAATAATTATACCATAATATTTAAATAAATTAAAATAATAATTTAAACTATATTTGAATAAAATTCTTCCTAATCAAACACCTAAAATTCTAACAAGAATAGGTATAATTTTCATGAAAAAAGGTAAACAAATAAAATAAGGAGTTAAAAAAATAATTCAATTTAATATACTACCTCCAATTACCGCAAAAATTATTAATCCTAATATTCCATAAATTATTATTCAGCTTTCTTCACTTAGCTTAAATATAGGAACTAAGTTAAAATCTCCTCACAAAACATAATAAAATAAACGAAAAGAGTAACAAACTGTTAATCCAGTAGAAAAAAAATATAAAAAATACATATACATATTTAAGTTTCTTAAAGAAACTACCTCTAAAATTATATCCTTTGAATAAAAACCAGCTAAAAAAGGTATACCACATAAAGCAAAATTTGAAATCATAAAACAAGCTGAAGTTAAAGGTATAAATAATGATAAATTTCCTATAAAACGAATGTCCTGAAAATTTTTTACATTATGGATTACTATCCCTGCACACATAAATAATAGCGCTTTAAATAAAGCATGAGTTAATAAGTGAAAAAAAGCTAAATCTGCAAAGCCTAAAGATAAAATTCTTATTATTAATCCTAGTTGACTTAAAGTTGATAAAGCAATAATCTTCTTTAAATCATACTCAAAATTAGCACCCAAACCCGATATAAATATAGTTAAAACAGAAATTACTAATAAAAATCTTATTAACCAATCTGGAAAAGCCTTACTAAATCGAATTAGTAAATAAACACCAGCTGTTACTAAAGTAGAGGAATGAACTAAAGCAGAGACAGGAGTAGGAGCGGCTATAGCAGCAGGTAATCAAGCAGAGAATGGAATTTGAGCTCTTTTTGTTATTCCTGCTAAAACCACTAAGAATGAAATAATTCACATTTCAGATTGATAAATTAAACAATCCAAATAAAAAATATAATTTCATCTACCAAAATTTAATATTCAAGCAATTGCTATCAATAAAGCAACGTCTCCTACACGATTTGATAAAGCGGTTAACATAACAGCATTGTAAAATTTTACATTCTGATAATAAATAACTAAACAGTAAGATACTAATCCTAAACCATCCCAACCTAATAAAATTCTAATTAAATTAGGAGTAATAATTAAAAACATTATGGATAAAACAAATATTAAAACCAAAAAAATAAAACGATTTAAAGTTACATCCCCTGATATATAATCTTCACTATATAAAATAACTAAAGAAGAAATTAATATAACAAATCTTATAAACAATAAAGATATTCAATCAAATAATAAAGTTATAACAATTGAAGTAGAATTTAATCTAACAATTTCTCATTCAATAAAATAAACTAAATTATTTATAATACAATATACTCTTATAATAAATCTTGATAAAGATAAAAATATTAAAGAAAAAAAACTAATAAAACATAAAGATAAAAATACCACAACCTAAGGTAAAATTTTACATCTATGACACCACAAATCATAATTTTCGTTTAAACTACTCAAGTTATATTCAAATTAAAACAAAATCTCTTTTTAAAATTAAGAAATTTAAAGGTAATCAATGTAATATTAAAAGTAAGTATTCACGACAATAACCTCTTACTCTTCTATATATCCCTGAATAAAACTGACCATGTTGACTATAAGAATATAAATATAAAGTATAAGCAGCTCTAAAAAAAGAAATCAATATTAAAAATAATATTACTATTCATATTCAACCAACCATTCTATTAAATAAACCAATTTCCCCTAATAAATTTAATGAAGGAGGAGCTGCTATGTTACAAGATGACAATAAAAATCACCATAACGTTATACTAGGTATTAAATTTAATAAACCCTTATTAATTAATAATCTTCGTCTTCCTAAACGCTCATAACTAATGTTAGCTAAACAAAATAATCCAGAAGAACATAACCCATGAGCAATTATTAATACAAATGTTATATAAAATCCCCAAGAATTTAAAGTTATTAAACCCCCTACTACTAATCCTATATGAGCAACAGATGAATAAGCAATTAAAGCCTTTATGTCAACCTGACGTAAACATATTAATCTTACTAAAAAACCCCCTACTAAACTAATAGAAAGTCAAAACATATTAATTATTATTCCAACTTCTGTTAAGTATTCATAAACACGTAATAACCCATAACCTCCTAACTTCAATAATACTCCCGCTAAAATTATAGATCCAGAAACAGGAGCTTCAACATGAGCTTTTGGAAGTCATAAATGTACTAAATACATAGGTATTTTAACTAAAAATGCTAAAATCATTCTCAAATACAAGAAAACATTCATAAAATCACTTATATATATAAGTGAAAATACTAAATAATTTAAATTGTTATATAAAAATAGTACTCCTAATAATAAAGGTAAAGAGGCAAAAAGAGTGTAAAACAATAAATAAATACCAGCCTGTAATCGTTCAGGCTGGTATCCTCAACCAAAAATTAAAAATAATGTAGGGATTAATCTACCTTCAAAGAAAAAATAAAAAGAAATTATATTTATTCTACAAAATGTACAGTAAAGCATTATTAATAATATCAAAATTATAAATAAAAATAATTTGTTATAAAATTTATAACGAATTACTGAATAACTGGCCAAAATTATTAAAACACAAATTCAAAATCTTAATATTACCAAACCAAAAGATAAATAATCATAACCAAATAAATATCTTAACCCTCCTCAACAGAAAAAATCTAAATTTAATAAAAAAATTAAAGAAATTAAAAACAATAAATTTTGTACTAACCATCATCCTTTTTTAAAAAAACATAAAGGGATTATAAAAATTAAAAAGAAAATAAATCTTAACATTGTAATAAACCAAAAGAAGTAAAATAATCATTACCATGAGTACGAATTATTGAAACTAAAATTGATAAACCTAAAGCCCCTTCACAAACAGCAAAAGATAAAAAAAATATAGTCACATATAACTCCCCTGATATTATAACCACATAATAATATAATAAAATAAATAAAATAAGAACAATAAATTCTAATCTTAATAAAGTTATTAACAAATGCTTACGTTTTGACGAAAACACTCACAAACCACAAAAAAATATAAAATAAAATATTATTAACATTCAATTATGTTTTAGTAGTTTAATACAAAAACTTTGGTCTTGTAAACCAAAAATAAGATTTTCTTCTAAAACTTCAAAGGAAAAAGCAACTTTTTTCTTTAGTTTCCAAAACTAAAATTTTATATAAACTATCCTTTGATATTATATATATTCTATTAAGAATTAGTCTCACCTTAAGAATTATTTTCTTATTTCTTAATCATCCTTTATCTATAGGTTTAATTTTATTTCTTCAAGCCATCTCAATATGCTTAATTAGAGGGTCAATATCCTTAAGCTTTTGATTCTCTTATGTCTTATTATTAATTTACTTAGGAGGTATATTAGTATTATTTATATATGTAACAAGATTAGCCTCAAATGAAATATTTAATTATTCAAACAAAATTTTCCTAACCTTTTTTTTATTACCATTTATCATTTTATTTTTATACTTTATAAATATTCAATCACCTATAAACTTACAAGAAAATATGGAAAGAAATATTAATTTTAACATTTGCTCAAACAGTTTTTTATTAAAAATATATAACCAACCTATAAATAACTTGACAATCATAATTGCTACTTATTTATTTCTTACACTCATTGCAGTTGTAAAAATAATTAGAATTTTTAAAGGCCCCTTACGTCAGATAAATTAATGTTTAAACCATTACGAAAAACTCATCCTTTAATTAAAATTACTAATAATGCCCTTATTGATCTTCCATCACCTGCTAATATTTCCTCTATATGAAATTTTGGTTCACTCCTTGGCTTATGTTTAGGTATTCAAATCATTACAGGATTATTCTTAGCTATACATTACTCAGCTCATATTGACCTAGCTTTTTCTAGAGTAGCTCATATTTGTCGAGACGTAAATTATGGTTGACTTTTACGAACCCTTCACGCCAACGGAGCTTCTATATTCTTTATTTGCATTTATTTACATATTGGGCGAGGTATATACTACGGATCTTATAAACTTTATTTTACTTGAATAACTGGAGTTGTAATTTTATTCTTAGTTATAGCAACTGCTTTTATGGGTTATGTATTACCTTGAGGACAAATATCTTTTTGAGGAGCCACTGTAATTACTAACTTATTATCAGCAATCCCTTACCTCGGAATTGAATTAGTTCAATGAGTATGAGGAGGTTTCGCTGTAGACAATGCAACCTTAAATCGCTTCTTTACTTTCCATTTTGTTTTACCTTTTATTGTTGCTGCTACTGTAATAGTTCATCTCCTTTTTCTTCATCAAACAGGCTCAAATAATCCTTTAGGATTAAATAGAGACCTTGATAAAATCCCCTTTCATCCATACTTCACTTTCAAAGATATTTTTGGTTTTATTATCCTTTTTACCCTTCTTGTCTTAGTATCCTTAAAAGAACCTTATATCTTAGGAGATCCTGATAATTTTACTCCAGCAAATCCTTTAGTTACACCTGTCCATATTCAACCAGAATGATATTTTCTATTCGCTTATGCTATTCTACGATCTATTCCTAATAAATTAGGGGGAGTTATTGCACTAGTTATATCTATTGCAATTTTATTCTCTCTCCCTTTAACTATCGCTAATTCACGAGGACTTCAATATTATCCTATCAATCAATTTATGTTCTGATCAATAGTATCTATTGTAATCTTACTAACATGAATTGGAGCTCGCCCCGTTGAAGATCCTTATATTCTTACAGGTCAAATCTTAACAGTACTTTATTTTACTTACTACATTCTAAACCCTTTAATTATCAATTTATGAGATAATCTTCTTTATCACTAACCATTCAATTTTAATTATTAAATTAAGTTATAAACTTAATGAATAAGCTTATGTCTTGAAATCATAATGAAAGGGTTAAATTCCCTTATTAACTTATTACTTAAATAAACCTTTAAAAGAAGATTTTCAAACCTAAATAAAAAAATAAAAAATTTAAAGATAAAGGTAAGAATCTTTTTCAAGCTAAATATATTAACTTATCATATCGATAACGAGGTAATGTACCCCGAACTCAAATATACAAAAAAGCAATAAAAATTAATTTTAAATAGAATATTAAAGAATTTAAATCTGAACCTAAAAAAAATACACATATTAATATACTTATAAATAAAATTCTTGAATATTCACTTAAAAAAATTAAAGCAAAACCCCCTCTTCCATATTCTACATTAAACCCAGAAACTAACTCTGATTCTCCTTCAGCAAAATCAAAAGGTCTTCGATTTGTTTCTGCCAAACAAGATACAAATCAAACATTACAAAGAGGTAAGCAAAAAAACAAAAATCAGATTCTCATTTGATAGTAAAAAAAATCTATTAATGAATATCTACTTACTAAAAAAACAAAAGATAATAAAATTAAAGCTAATCTCACCTCATAAGAAATAGTTTGTGCAACAGCTCGTAACCCTCCTAATAAAGCATAATTTGAATTAGAAGACCAACCAGCCAATATAACAGTATAAACACCTATTCTTGTACAAACCAAAAAAAAGAATAAACCCAAATTAAAATTAAATAAACCTCTTATATAAGGCATTAATATTCACAAAATTAAAGACAAAAACAAAGAAAAAATTGGGCAAGCATAATACAATAAATAATTAGAAACAATAGGATATATATGTTCTTTACAAAATAATTTAATAGCATCCCCGAAAGGTTGTAAAATCCCAACAAATCCTACCTTATTTGGTCCTTTTCGAAGATGAATATAACCTAAAACCCTCCGCTCTAATAAAGTGAAGAAAGCTACCCCAACTATAACAAAAATAACCAAAACTAAACCTACTAATACTAACATGAATATTTCATTAAACATTTACTACTTATGATATTATCATATTTATAGATTCTAAATCTATTACACTTCTTCTGCCAAAATAGTCAATTTAATAGTATTCAAATTAATAAAAATTATTTCTAATACTTGGTCCTCTCGTACTAAAGTATTAAATAAAATTAAAGATAGAAACCAACCTGGCTCACGCCGGTTTAAACTCAGATCATGTAAGAATTTAAAGGTCGAACAGACCTAATTTTTAAACATCTACACCCAAAATTTATCTTAATCCAACATCGAGGTCACAATCTCCTTTTTCGATATGAACTCTCAAAAAGAATTACGCTGTTATCCCTAAGGTAATTTAATCTTTTAATCATCACTCATGGATCATCTAACTACCAATAATATTAACTTCAAAAAAGAGTTTTCTTTATCTTCTAATCACCCCAATTAAATACATTACATAATTAACCAAAAATTACTTTTTAACTCAATTAAAACTTTATATATTAAACTCTATAGGGTCTTCTCGTCCCTTAACCTAATTTAAGCATTTTTACTTAAAATTTAAATTCGATTACAATTAATATAAAACAGAACTTACCTCGTCCAACCATTCATACCAGCCCTTAATTAAAAGACTAATGATTATGCTACCTTTGCACAGTCAAAATACTGCGGCCCTTCAAAAATATTTCAGTGGGCAGGTTAAATCTCCTAAATAAACAAAGAGACCATGTTTTTAATAAACAGGCGAGCAAAATATTTGCCTAATTCTTTATACTAATTTATCATTTTATTTTTCTATACATTTACATTTACTAATTAAATCATATTTACTAAAAATATTAAATTCCCTCAAACAGTTTAATAAAAATTTTAAACAAAACCAAAAATTTCCCAAATAAAGAATTAAATTTTAACATCCTTTAATTAATAACAAATTCTAAATTTATAAAATTCTCTATCAAATACATCCGCATTATAAAAATTTTTTCAAAAGATTATCCCTTCAAAAATTAAAAACAATAAATATTTTTACACCTAATGATAAAAATAATTATTGTTTTCTGAATTAAATTCATTTATTAAACAACTAGATATCCTTAAAAACGAATAACGTCTCATTACCAATTAAATATTATTAATATTTATGCCACAATAACTAATATATCCAATTAAATCTTTTAAATTCGAGATAAATAAATTAAATAATTCAACTTAATACACTCTGATACACAAGATACAATTAATAAAATTTACTTAAATTAATTATATATTTTAACTCAAACTTCTCTCACAATACTATTCCACTATAGCCTTATAAATCCTATTTATAAAATATACAACGACTAAATATTACTTAATTTAAACCTTCCAAATAAAAATAACTAAAAGCAATTATATCAATATCAGATTATATCGAATCGCACGATAAATTATTTCAGTGTAAATGAAAATCTTAACTTTAAGTATAATCTGATTATTATATTTCTAGGTACACCTTCCGATACACCTACTTTGTTACGACTTATCTCATCTTAATAACGAGAGCGACGGGCGATGTGTGCATATTATAGAGCTATAAATCATATAAACAATCTTCAAAAAATTACAATTAAATCCACCTTCAAATTATTATTACAATAATTATTCATATTAAATAAAATTTATTGTAATCCATTATTTATCTTACATATAACTGCACCTTGACTTGAAATTCTAATTACTTATTTTTCCAGAAAATAACCTAAAAGTATATTCATTAAACAGCGGTATACAAGAATTAATATAAGTAAGGTTCAACGTGGACTATCGATTACATAACAGATTCCTCTAAATAGACTATAATACCGCCAAATTCTTTAAGTTTCAAGATCATATCTAATAATACTCAGGCTTTATCTTTTCACATTAAAAATAATAGGGTATCTAATCCTAGTTTATAAGTTTAATTTCATAAAATCTTACTAACCTCTTAACTTCAAAAGCAATTTATGTATTTCACCTAAAAATGCCTTCACTGATTAACAATTTTAATAATAATTACTTCAAAACCAAAAATATTCACTTGAATTCGCTGTATAACCGCGGATGCTGGCACAGCTTTAACCAATCCTAATTAACATTCACCAAATCTAAATTTACTTAATATCAATAATATTATCTACTGCTAACACATACATTTTAACTCTTTTAGAGTTTAAAAACACAAAAATTTACATATAGATTAATGTTAAAATAAATACTAAAAGCAAGAATAAAACTTTAAATTTTATTTATTAACCCGCTTTTAAAAAAGATTGGACTCCTTCAAATTTTATCAATATATAAAAATAATAAGAAAGAAAAAATGGATTTAATTTTAAAATTTAAAACGCTTTTAGCCCAAAAGATCACTTTAAGTAAAAAAAGGAAAAGCCCACCTCTCAAACGCCTCTCGAATTAATGCCCATCAATTCAATTTAATGAAATATTATAATCATTGGTTTTATTACATTGTTTAGTATTAATAACTATACAAATACACTAGATTCCATTTTTTTTTCCTCTATAAATGGAATCTAGTGTATTTGTATAGTTATTAATACTATTAATATAATAATATATTTATTATCTAATATTTACCTTAACTAATTAATCATTCCGAATTGGAAGACCATTATATATGTTTTAATAATAAGACCCCTTTTTTTCTCTCTCATAATAGGATTTGTTTCCTTGGATAAATAAAAATGTTAAGAAATACGTATATCATTAAATAAATCTTCCCTTATAAGATCTTATAATAATAAAAGGATATAAATGCTATTAGGTCCTTATTAACCTAAAATTCTTTTTTTTGCTTTATACGACCTAATCTAAAGCATTCCCCCTCACATCTCTACTTTAGTCCAATAGCTTCGAAATTTCATTAAAGTGAAAAAGTAAAAATGAGTGCAAAAAAAGCGAAAATGAGTGCAAAAAAAGTGAAAATGAGTGCAAAAAAAGTGAAGCTGAGTGCAAAAAAAGTGAAGCTGGAAAT